TTTTTATTTTGAGTTTTTTATTTATTTTAAAAAGTTGAAGAAATAACATGAAAACAGAAGTTCAAAAATTTTCAAAAAAATGCAAAAAAAGTGCATTTTTGTGCATTTTTTTTTACCAAAATTTACGTGTAAATTAAGGCCATTTTTCGAGTTGGCAAAATAGAAATTCAGATCTAGAGAATTTTCCACCTCCCAAAATAGTACTGAAAAAATTTTTCTATAATAAGGATTTATTGTAATATACAAATAAACTATATATATATATATTAAAAATAATAAACATATACTTACATGAATATCTAAGTGCTTGGTCAATATACAGAACCGGTATAGCATTGGTAAGGTCACTTGTAGCTAGGGGGTATTTAAATAGAATTTAATACGGACTAGTAATTTTTAATTTATTCAAGAAATCATTAATTTTTTAATTTAAAATTAATTTTTAATAGGTATTTAAATATATTTTTGATTTAAATAAAATATATTTATTATTATATATTAATATATATTTTATATAGAAAGCTAAAAAATGATGAAAAAAAAAAAAAAAAATATCTTTAATTTACTAACAAATATCTATTTTATTAGATATAAAATTGTATTTAAATAATTTTTCTTATATATTTTCATTTAAATTAAAAATATAAGAAAAATTATTAATAGCAATATGCGGTAATTTTTCTTATAAAGCCGTAAATTTGGGCGTATGGTTAAGTTTAAAACTTATGTTATTTTAATTATTTTATTAAATAATAAAAAAAAATCGAAAAAAATCGAAAAAAAAAAAATGGAGTACTTTTTTACTATGATAGGTTTTTTTTTCTTGTTTGTCCCATTTTTGTCTGTAAGGGAAATTTGTGCCTAAAATTCCTTTAGAGCTTGTGTGGAAATAGGCGCACAAAGAGAATACTAATTTCAATTTTTTCTTTGGAAATTAATAGCAAAAAAATCAAAAATTTTTTATTCTAAATTTTTAAATTTTTTGTATTTTTAATAAATGGATTTTTAGATTATTTTTTTTGTATATTTTTCTTCAAAAAAAAAATAAAAAATTTTTGAAGGCACTAATTTTAACGGTTGTAAAGATAAATCTCTAAGAGTGATTTGAGTGGGGTTTCAGGCACCACTACATAATTCAGCACAACTTTTCAGCCTAGGTATTGATTTGAGTGGGGTTTCAGGCACCACTACATAATTCAGCACAACTTTTCAGCCTAGGTATTGATTTGAGTGTTGTTTCAGGCAGTGTTGTTTCAGGCACTGTAAATAATTCTCTCTTAGCGTTTGTTTTGTAGCGGAGCTAGCTCTAGAAAGAGAGTGGAATTTTAGGCAGTGTTGTTTCAGGCACTGTAAATAATTCTCTCTTAGCGTTTGTTTTGTAGCGGAGCTAGCTCTAGAAAGAGAGTGGAATTTTAGGCAGTGTTGTTTCAGGCACTGTAGATAATTCTTTCTCACTCGTTGTTTCGAGCTTGAGCTTTTATTGTGACCTAATAAAGAGATGTTATTTAAAAAATATTTTAACTAAAGTTTTTTCACGCTTTAATTTATTGTGATGCTGAATTTTACATGCAAATTTTAGTGAAAATTAATTATTAATTTTAAATAGATTATTAAGTAAAAATTTATTCGCAGTAAAAAATTTTGATTAATTTAAACAATTAAGAATCATTTAAGGTATTTAGTATTAACAAAATTTGTGCCAGCAGTTGCGGTTACACAGATAATGCAACAATAAATTTTCAGTTATAATTAATATAAATATATTTTTAAGAATTTAATAATGGCTTTATTAGGTGAAATTCTAAAGTTGTAAAAGTTTTTATATAGATTATGAGGTTAATAAATTTAAGTAAAAAACTAGGATTAGATACCCTATTATTTTAAATGAGATTTTTTAATACTGGATTAGTAGTAGTTATGGTCTTGAAAATTAAAGAATTTGGCGGTATTTTAGTCTATTCAGAGGAACTTGCCCTATAATTGATGGTCCACGATTTTTTTTACTTATTTTCTATAAGTTTGCATATCGCCGTAGTTTGAATATTTTTAGAAAAAATTAATATTCAATATTTGTTTAAACAAATTAAATCAGGTCAAGATGTAGCTTATAAATAAGAAGAGGTGAGTTACAATAAATATATTTATAACGGATAAATATATGATATTATATTTTGAAGGTGGATTTGAAGGTAATTTTATTTAAATAAATAAGATGATTTTAGCTCTAAAATATGTACATATCGCCCGTCGCTTTCATTATAAAGTGAAATAAGTCGTAACAGAGTAGGTGTACTGGAAAGTGTACCTAGAAAGGTCAAATTAGAGCTTGATTAAAGCATTTTAGTTACATTAAAAAGTTTATTGTAAATTCAATATAATTTGAATTTAAAATATTATTAATTTTCTTAGAAGTGATTTTTTAAAAAAAAAATATTTTTGTTTTATTAATTGGTTTGAATAAATTAATATTTATAATAAAGTATTAGTACTGTGGAGGAAATAATTTATATACAAAAAAGAATAATTAATTATTTGTACCTTGTGTATCAGGGTTTATTAATTAAATATTAAAAATTTAATTTTCTCGAATTAATAAGAGTTATATTTATATATTTTTTTTGTTGAATAAAAATTATTAATATAAATATAGAAGTGAAATGCTATTCGGTTATTAATATATCTAGTTTTTAAAGAAAAAAATTTAATTTTTTTATTAAGAATTATAATTTTAAATTATTAATTTTATACTTTTAATAAATAATACTTTAAGGGATTAGCTTTAAAGTAAATTTTTTTAAAATTAAAGATTTTTCATAGCTAAGTAGTATTGTAAGTTTAAATCTTTAGAAGTGTGTTGTAACTTTTTTATAAATAAATATGATTTATATATTAATTTTGAAATTTTTTATTTAAATAAAAATTTTAATAAATAAAATTTTATAATAATGATGAAATTAGTATAAATTTGTGTAAGAAATTTTTGTACATAAAGGTTAAGTAAAGGAACTCGGCAAATACATTTTTCACCTGTTTATTAAAAACATGGCTTTTTGAGTATAATTTAAAGTCTGGCCTGCCCACTGAGTATTTAAATGGCCGCGGTAATTTGACCGTGCAAAGGTAGCATAATCATTAGTTTTTTAATTGAAAGCTGGAATGAAGGGTTGGATGAGAAAATAGCTGTCTCTATTTAATTTTTTTAGAAATTTATCTTTAAGTAAAAAAGCTTAAATGAAATTTGAAGACGAGAAGACCCTATAGAGTTTTATTTATTTTTTTATTGAGATTTTTAGTATTTATTTATTTTTATATGAAAATGAATTTAGTTGGGGCGATTGAAAAATTTAATAAACTTTTTTTTTATATTTACATTGATTTATGAATAAATGATCCTTAGATAAAGATTAAAAGATTAAATTACCTTAGGGATAACAGAGTAATTTTTTTAGAGAGTTCAAATCGAAAAAAAAGATTGCGACCTCGATGTTGGATTAAAATTTAATTTTGGTGTAGAAGCTAGAATATTTAGGTCTGTTCGACCTTTAAAATTTTACATGATCTGAGTTTAAACCGGTGTGAGCCAGGTTGGTTTCTATCTCTAATAAATTATAATATCTTAGTACGAAAGGACCAGAAATTAGGTTAATAATTTGTTAAAAGAATAATATTAATTGTTATTTTGGCAGAATAGTGCGATAGATTTAGAATCTTTTTATGTAAATTATTTTACAAATAATACTTGTTAATAAAGGATTTGATTTTAATAATAGTTTCTAGTCTAATTTTAATTGTTTGTGTTTTAGTTAGGGTTGCTTTTTTGACTTTATTAGAACGTAAAGTTTTAGGATATATTCAGATTCGTAAAGGCCCTAATAAAGTAGGATTTCAAGGATTATTGCAGCCTTTTAGAGATGCTATTAAATTATTTACTAAGGAGCAGACTTTTCCTTTTATATCTAATTTTAATTTGTATTATTTTTCTCCAGTAATAAATTTATTTTTGGCATTATTGTTATGAATAAGAATACCTTTTTTGTCTGTTAATTTTAACTTTGATTTATCGTTATTATTCTTTCTTTGTATTTCTAGATTAGGTGTATATACTATCATACTAGCTGGGTGGTCTTCTAACAGAAATTATGCTATATTAGGAGGTTTACGGTCAGTTGCACAAACAATTTCTTATGAAGTAAGATTAGTATTAATTATACTTTCCTTTTTATTTTTGATTTTAAGTTTTAATATTGTTGACTTAGAAATTTATCAGGAAAATATTTGGTTTATTTTTTTATTATTTCCTTCCTCTTTTATATGGGTTGTATCTAGCCTAGCAGAAACTAATCGAACTCCTTTTGATTTTGCTGAAGGGGAGTCAGAGTTAGTTTCAGGATTTAATGTAGAATATAGAAGTGGTGGTTTTGCAATAATTTTCTTAGCAGAATATTCTAATATTTTGTTTATAAGAATGTTGTGTAGTATAATATTTTTAGGGGGAAATTTATTGTCTTTATTATTTTTTATAAAATTGGTTTTTATAGCTTTTTTTTGATTATGAGTACGTGGTACATTACCTCGGTATCGTTATGATAAACTTATGTATTTAGCATGAAAGAGTTATTTACCAGTTTCTTTAAATTTGGTTTTATTTTATTTAGGATTAAGGTTATTTTTATTAGCTTTAATTATTTAACTAACTATTTTTAGTACAAAGTTAATAGAAAATCAATGTTTCCTTTTTTATACTTTCAAAGTATATACTTATACAAGTTCATTAACTAAATTTTAAATATGAAATTATCTCAAATCTTTGCTGTAATTGGATTAATAAAATAGTAAAAGAAATAGATTACTGTTAATCATTGACCAGTAATAATATAAGGGTCTTCAACTGGGCGCGCACCAATTCAGGTTAATAATATAATAATAGAAAATAATGATCAAAATAATAACTTGTTAATAGGGTAGAATTGGGTTCTTTGAAATTTTTTTTTATTAATAAATGGTAGAATGTATAAGATAGCAATTGATATAACTAGGGCAATTACACCTCCTAATTTATTTGGAATAGATCGTAAAATAGCATAAGCAAATAAAAAATATCATTCAGGTTGAATGTGAACTGGGGTCACTAAAGGGTTAGCTGGAATAAAGTTATCTGGATCTCCTAATAAGTAAGGTTCTTTTAAGGTTAAGATTGTTAATAATCTAATTATAATAAAAAATCCAACTAAATCTTTTAAGGTAAAATAAGGGTTAAATGGAACTTTATCTAAATCTCTTTTTGTCCCTATAGGGTTTCTAGAACCTGTTTGATGTATATATAATAAGTGAATAATCACAAAAGCAGTTACAATAAATGGTAATATAAAATGAAAAGCAAAAAATCGTGTTAAAGTGGCATTATCTACAGCAAATCCCCCTCAAATCCATTGGACAATAGAGTTTCCTAAATAGGGAACTGCTGATACTAAATTAGTAATTACGGTTGCTCCTCAGAATGATATTTGCCCTCATGGTAGAACATATCCTAGAAAAGCTGTTGCTATTACTAAAAAGAAAATTGTTACTCCAATTATTCAAGTTTCTATTATATAGAAAGAACTATAATATATACCTCGACCAATATGTGTATATAGACAAATAAAGAAGAAAGAGGCTCCATTAGCATGGAGAGTGCGAATTAATCACCCATAATTTACATTTCGACAGATATGGGTTACTCTGTTAAAAGCATAGTCGATATTAGGGCAGAAATGTATAGCTAAGAAAATACCAGTAATAATTTGAATAATTAAACATAATCCTAGAAGTCTACCGAAGTTTCATATTGAAGAAATATTTGATGGTGTTGGAAGATTTCATAAAGAAGAATCAATAATTTTAATTAAAGGATTTTTTTTAATTTGTTTTATCATTATACGAAAGGTCGTAAAGGGCCTATTTTTGATTGTGTAATTTTTACAATTGCAATAAGAGTAATTAATAAATAAATTATTATAGTGATTATAATTAGTATTCTAGGTATATTTATATATTTATTTATTGATATATTAATATTTATAATTGTTTGATTTAATGAGTCATAATCTAATAAGTTTATTAATATAAAAAAATTGTCTGTAAATATTCTAAACCCTAAGTATATAAATGGAAAAATTATTGTTATTAATAATTTTTTTTTAAATTTAAATTTTTCGTTTGAGGCAATTCTAGTTATATAAATAAATAGCACTAGTATTCCACCAATTATAATTAGAAAAATAATATAGGAAAATCAGTAATCTAAATTTAAAATTCCTGAGATTAATGAAATTAAAATAGTTTGAGAAAGGATAATAAACCCAAAAGAAAGAGGATGGTTTAGAAAGCAAAAAATTAATGAAAAAGTTCATCTTAATGAAATTAAAAATATAAAAATTTCAGGAAATAGTTTATTTAAAATATTAATTTTGGAGATTAAAGAAAGAAAGAATTTTCTTTTCCTGAAGTTTTAAAAGATTGCTCTTATTTTTGGTTTACAAGACCAATATTTTACTTAAACTATTAAAACTTATTAATGTCAATTTATATGGTTACATTTCTTATTATATATATTTCTAGAATTTTAGTTTTTGTTTCAAAACGTCAGCATCTATTATTAATATTATTAAGTTTAGAATGTTCTGTAGTATCTTTATATTTAGGTTTATTTTATATTTTGAGGAGAATAAACTACGAATATTTTTTTTCTATAATTTACTTAACAATAAGAGTGTGTGAAGGGGCTTTAGGGTTAGCTATATTGGTATTAATAATTCGGGTTCATGGAAATGATTTTGTATTATCTTTTAATTCTTTATGATAAGATTTCTTTTTAGATTAATTTTTTTAATACCTTTATGTTTTTTTTCTTTTTGAAAATTTTTATTAGTATTTTTTTTCTTGAGACTAATTTTTTTAGTTAAAATAAGCTTTAGGAATATATATATATATATTTCTTATTGTTTAGGTGTTGATCTTTTATCTTTTACGTTGATTTTATTGAGATTTTGAATTTGTTCTTTAATAATTTTAGCTAGAGAAAAATTGTTTAAATTGAAAAATTATTATAATTTATTTTTATTAGTAATATTGGTGCTAATAATTAGATTGTACCTAGCTTTCAGGTCTATAAATTTGTTTATTTTTTATTTATTTTTTGAGATTAGCTTAATTCCAACTTTAATTTTAATTATTGGATGAGGCTATCAGCCTGAGCGTATTTCAGCTAGTATTTATTTATTATTTTATACACTTTTAGTTTCTTTACCTATAATAGTGTCTTTATTTTATTTATATACAAAATTTAATAGGTTAGAATTTTATTTTTTTTGTTCAATTGATAATTTAATTTTATATTATTGTACTAATATAGTTTTTTTTGTTAAAATTCCTATATTTTTTTTTCATCTTTGGCTACCAAAAGCTCATGTAGAAGCCCCAGTTTCAGGATCTATAATTTTAGCAGGGGTTATATTAAAGTTAGGTGGTTATGGTCTTCTACGCCTAATAAAATTATTTACTAAGATTGGTTTGAAGATTAATTTTTTTATTATTATTATTTCTTTATTAGGTGGAATTATTGTCTCTTTAATTTGTATTCGTCAAAGTGATATAAAATCTTTAATTGCTTACTCTTCAGTAGCTCATATAGGACTTGCTTTAAGAGGTTTAATATCCGGCAATTTGTGAGGGTTTTATGGGTCTTTAGTTATAATATTAGCCCATGGATTATGTTCTTCTGGCTTATTTTGCTTAGCTAATATTTCTTATGAGCGAACTTCTAGACGAAGAATTTATTTAAATAAAGGAATAATTAATATTATTCCAAGTTTATCATTATGATGATTTTTATTATGTTCTTCTAATATGGCAGCTCCCCCATCTTTAAATTTATTAGGAGAAATTTTACTTATTAATTCCTTAGTTATTTATAGGAAATATTTAATTTTATTTCTTTTTTCTCTTTCTTTCTTAAGAGCGGTTTATTCCTTATTTTTATATTCTTTTACTCAGCATGGATTAGTTTCTTCTAGTTTGTTTTCTTGTTACCAGGTTAGTTATCGTGAATATTTATTATTGTTTTTACATTGGGTTCCTTTAAATTTATTGATTTTGAAGTCTGAGTTAGTGACTTTATGAATTTACTTAAATAGTTTATTTAAAATATTAATTTGTGGAATTAAGGATATGGATTTTCCATTTTAGGTAATTTCATTATCAGTATGCAAAATTTATTTTTTATTTTTTCTTTATCTTTCTGTTAATATATTTCTTTTAGGGTTATATTTTTTAATTTTAGATCTTACTTTATTTATTGAATTTAATATTTTAAGATTAAATTCTGTATCAATTTTAATAACTCTTTTGTTAGACTGAATGTCTTTATTATTTATAAGTTTTGTTTTATTTATTTCTTCTATGGTTATTAATTATAGAGAAGAATATATATATGGGGATAAGAATTTGAAACGATTTATTTTATTAGTTGTGATATTTGTTTTGTCTATAATGCTTTTAATTATTAGACCAAATTTAATTTCTATTCTTTTAGGGTGAGATGGTTTAGGGTTGGTATCATATGCGTTAGTAATTTATTATCAAAATGTAAAATCTTTTAATGCTGGAATATTAACAGCCTTATCAAATCGTGTTGGAGATGCTGCTTTATTAATATCTATTGCTTGAATAATAAATTATGGGAGATGAAATTTTATTTTTTATATTAAGGTTTTTTCTGAAGACAAAAATATGGTATTAATTTCTTTTTTTATTATTTTAGCTGCTTTAACAAAAAGAGCACAAATTCCTTTTTCTTCTTGGTTGCCCGCAGCTATAGCTGCACCTACTCCGGTTTCCTCTCTAGTACATTCTTCTACTCTTGTAACTGCAGGAGTTTATTTATTAATTCGTTTCAATTTTCTTTTTAGTTCTTTTTTTATAAATATATTATTATTTATTTCTTTAATAACTATATTTATAGCTGGGTTAGGGGCAAATTTTGAATTTGATTTAAAGAAAATTATTGCTTTATCTACTTTGAGACAATTAGGTTTAATAATTTCTATTTTAGCATTGGGGAGATACGAATTAGCCTTTTTTCATCTTTTAACTCATGCTTTATTTAAAGCTTTGTTATTTATATGTGCTGGTATAATAATCCATAACTTAGGTAATAATCAAGATATTCGTTATATAGGGGGGCTAATTTATTTTATACCAACAACTTGTATATTTTTTAATATTTGTAATTTATCATTATGTGGTTTACCATTTTTATCTGGATTTTATTCAAAAGATTTGGTTGTAGAAACTATATCTATAGAAGTGTTAAATTTATTTGTTTATGTAATTTTTTATTTATCTATTGGTTTAACAGCTTGTTATAGATTTCGTTTATCCTATTATTCATTAGTTGGTGAATTTAATTTATTGTCATTAAATTATTTACAAGAGGAAAATAAAAGTATACTAAAAAGAATAGGTGGGTTGATTTTTCTTGTTGTGATTATAGGGAGAGTTTTAATATGAATTATGTTCCCTACTCCATATTTTATTTGTTTACCTTTTTATATGAAAATATTAACTTTAATTTTGATTTTACTAGGAATTTTTTTTGGTTATGAATGCTCAAAATTTTATTTAAATTATGATTTGAATTCTATAAAGTATTATGGTTTAAGAATATTTTCAAGTAGAATGTGGAATATACCTATTTTATCTACTTTTGGAGTTAATTTTACTTTTTTAAAGCTTGGGAGTATTTATTTAAAGAATTTTGATCAAGGTTGGATAGAGTATTATGGTGGTCAAAATATCTTTTTCTCCATAAAAATAAATTCTCAGATTTTACAAGTATTTTCTAAAAACCATATTAAAATTTTTTTGTTATTTAGTTTTCTTTGAATTTTTTTTTTAAGAATTTTTATTTTTCTTTACTTAAATAGCTTATTTTAGAGCATAGCATTGAAGCTGCTAAGGAAATTTTTAAATTTTTAAGTATTTAAGTATTTTATTTAAGAGGATTATCCCTGACTTTACAATGAAAGTGTAATGTTTTTCTAAACTACTTAAATAGAGACACAAACGGTGGTGCGCCGCTTAGGAATTGAGTTAGAAGCTTTATCCTGGATTTCGTATCTCCTTAATTGGAAAATAAATTCAGTTTTATCATTAACAGTGATATACCTCTTTTTGGTTTCAATTAATAAGATAAATTGATTTTTCAATATTTTTTAAATGCAACTTAAACGTTATAATTAACTATTATCCTTTTTTAAATAAGGATAGAATTATCAAATTTTTAGGTCGAAACTAAATGCAATTATTTGCTTCTTATTTATTTATTTAGTTCAATCTAAGGCTCCTTGTCTTCACTCATGAAATAAACTAATTAGTAGAATTAAAACAAAAATCACTATAGTGATTCTATAGTAAAAAAAGTTGGAAGTTTTTATTGCTAAAACTATAGGTAGCAAAAGTGTTAGTTCTACATCAAAAATAATAAAAATTACTGCGATTAAGAAAAATTGCAGAGAAAATGGTATTCGGGCAGAATTTTTAGGGTCAAATCCACATTCAAATGGTCTATTTTTTTCTTGATCAGAAAAAGTTTTTTTTGAAGAAATATTTAAAATTAATAGTAGGATTATTATAATTAGTCAAATAATTTCTCTTATAAAAAATATAATTTTAATTATTTATACTAGGAATAACTAGATTTTTTGATTGGAAGTCAAGTATAATTTTTATATTATATAAATTTTATCTGCCTCATCAGTAAATAAGGATATAAAGGAATAGTCATACTACGTCAACAAAATGTCAATATCAGGCTGCAGCCTCGAACCCAAAATGGTGTAATAAAGAAAAGTGGTTAAAATATAATCGTATTAGACAGATTAATAAGAAAGTTGATCCAATAATAACGTGTATTCCATGAAGACCTGTGGTTATAAAAAAGGTTGATCCGTATACCCTGTCTGCAATAGTGAATGGTGCTTCTATATATTCAAAAGCTTGTAATAGTGTAAAATAAAATCCTAAAATTACAGTGAGAATAAGTCCTTGTAATGACTGATTATAGTTATTTTCTATAATTCTATGGTGTACTCATGTAACTGTTAATCCAGAAGTTAATAAAATTAAAGTATTTAGAAGAGGAATTTCTAATGGATTAAAAGGCTTAATCCCTTTAGGAGGTCAATTTATTCCTAGTTCGATTCTAGGGGATAATCTGGAGTGCAGAAACGCTCAAAAAAAGGCTAAAAAGAAAAATACTTCTGAAGTAATAAATAAAATTATCCCTCACCGTAATCCTAAGGTTACTTTAAAAGTATGTAGTCCCTGGAAAGTACCTTCCCGGGTAATATCACGTCATCATTGGTATATAACTAAAGAGTTAATCAGTATACCTAATAATAGAAGGTTAGAATTATGAAGGTGGAATCATTTAATTATTCCTACTAAGAATGTAAAAGTTCCTAAAGATCTTAGTAAAGGCCAAGGTCTTGAGTCTACAAGGTGATATGGATGGTTTTTTAATTGTATCATTAATATACTTCTCTAGAATATAGAGTTGCTAAAATAGAAAATACATAGGATTGAATAATTGCAACAGCTGATTCTAAAATTAATAATAGAATTTGTACTAAAATTAGGATATTAATTATATATAAATTAAGGGTAGATCCTGAATTTCCTAATAATGTAAGTAGTAAGTGCCTAGCAATTATATTTGCAGCCAATCGAATGGCCAAAGTTACTGGTCGAATAATATTTCTTGTAGTTTCAATTAGCACTAATAATGGTAGAAGGGCCGAAGGGGCTCCTTGTGGGGCTAAGTGGGCTAGTATATGGGTTGTATTTTTTAATCAACCAAAAAATATAAAAGTTAATCAAAGAGGTAATCTTAAGGTTAGAGTTAATACTATATGTCTGGTGCAGGTAAAGATATATGGAAATAATCCTAAGAAATTATTGAATAAAATTAATGTAAATAGTGAAATGAAAATTAATGTCCTTCCTTTAAATTTATTAGTTTTAATAATATTTTTAAATTCTATATGAAGAATTATTATAAGTTTAATTCATATTATATTGATTCGTGAAGGAGTTATTCAAAACATAGGCGGAATAATTAATATTCCTAGAAATACTCTTATTCAGTTTAAAGATGAATTTAAATTAGTTGTTGGATCAAAAGTCGAGAAAAGGTTTGTTATCATTTTCAGTTTAAAGAAGATTTTTTTGGATTATTTTTTATTATTTTTGGTTTGTAGATAAAAGAATAGTAATTTATAATTATAATTATAATATATACTAAAATAAAAAGAAAAAATAATATTAGTCAATTTAATGGGAATATTTGTGGAATTAAAAATTATTTTGTACAATGATTTTAGCTTGACAAGCTAACGTTATAAATTTAACTAAATTTTTCATTAGAAGTAAGTGCTAATTTACTATTAAGTGGTTTAAGAGACCAATGCTTGCATTCAGCCATCTAATGGTTATCTGTTAAAAGATGAAATTCAGTTTAAGAAAAACTTTGGAGAAATTCTTTCAATGACGATAGGTATAAATCTATGATTAGCCCCACAAATTTCTGAACATTGCCCATACAATAAACCAGTTCGGTTAATTCTGAATCTTGCTTGGTTTAAACGTCCAGGGGTTCCATCAATTTTAATTCCTAAAGAAGGTACAGTTCATGAGTGAATTACATCTGCTGATGTAACAATTAAGCGAATTTGAGACATATATGGGATTATTATTCGGCTATCTACATCTAGGAGACGAAAGTTAAAATTTTTTAATTCATTAGTAGGAATTATATATGAATCAAATTCTAAGTCTCTATAATCTGAATATTCGTAGGATCAGTATCATTGATGACCAATGGCTTTTACAGAAATTATAGGGTTTCTGATTTCGTCTATAATGTATAGAAGTCGTAATGAAGGTAAAGCAATTAGAATTAAAATGAAAGCAGGTAAAATAGTTCAGATTATTTCAATTAATTGGCCTTCTAGAAGGTATCGGTGGATAAATTTATTAAAAAGTATACTTAATAGTATTTGTCCTACTAAAATTGTAATGATTACTAAAATTAATAATGTATGATCATGAAAGGATATAAGTTGTTCTATTATTGGAGAGGCACTGTCTTGAAGAAGAATAGTTTTTCATGTTGCAATTTCTAAAAAAAGTGTAAACTTTATAATTGGGGTTTAAGTCCAGTGCACTATTCTGCCATATTAGAAATTTGAAGTTACTATTGGTAATTCAAGATAACTATGTTCTGCTGGTGGAAAAAACTGGTATCATTCTATAAAAGTAGTTATTCTAGAAGAAGATAAATTTATACGTTTAACAGCAAAAGCTTCTCAAAGAATAAAAATAAAATAAAATACTCCTATTAAGGAAATTAAACTTCCGATTGATGAAATAGCATTTCATAGTGTATAAGCATCAGGGTAATCTGAGTATCGTCGAGGTATTCCTCTAAGACCTAAGAAATGTTGAGGAAAGAAGGTCAGGTTTACACCGATAAATATAACTAAGAATTGTGATTTTAAGTATTTATTATTAAGGGTTAGTCCTGTAAATAGGGGAAATCATTGAACTATTCCCCCTAAGATTGCAAAAACAGCTCCTATAGAAAGTACATAATGAAAATGGGCTACTACATAATATGTATCATGAAGAATAATATCAATAGAAGAATTAGCTAGAACAACACCAGTTAACCCCCCTATTGTGAATAAGAATAAAAACCCTAAAGACCATAAGGATCTAGGGTTAAAGGAGATTAAGGCTCCATGATAAGTAGCTAGTCATCTAAAAATTTTAATTCCTGTTGGAACAGCAATAATTATTGTAGCTGAGGTAAAGTATGCTCGTGTATCTACATCTATTCCTACAGTGAATATATGATGGGCTCACACTACAAACCCTAATAGACCAATTGCTATTATAGCGTAAATTATTCCTAGAACTCCGAATGGTTCTTTTTTTCTTCTTTCTTGCCTAATAATATGTGAAATTATTCCAAATCCTGGTAAAATTAAAATGTAAACTTCTGGATGTCCAAAAAACCAAAATAAATGTTGATATAAAATAGGGTCTCCACCCCCTGCCGGGTCAAAAAAAGATGTATTAATATTTCGATCAGTTAATAGTATTGTAATTGCTCCAGCTAAAACTGGAAGGGAAACTAATAATAAAATAGCAGTAATTTTAACAGCTCATACAAATAAAGAAATACGCTCAGGTGACATACCTCTTGGCCGTATATTAATTGCTGTTGAAATAAAATTAATGGCCCCTAGAATGGAGGATACACCGGCTATATGAAGTCTAAAAATAGCTAGATCTACAGATGATCCTTCATGTGCAATATTGGCTGAAAGAGGGGGATAAACTGTTCATCCTGTTCCTACCCCTTTATCAACAATTCTGCTTATTAGAAGAAGAGAAAGGGAAGGTGGTAGTAGTCAAAATCTTATATTATTAAGACGTGGAAATGCTATATCAGGAGCACCTAATATTAGGGGTACTAATCAGTTTCCAAATCCTCCGATTATTATTGGTATAACTATGAAAAAAATTATAATGAAGGCATGTGCTGTGATGATCACATTATAGATTTGGTCATCTCCAATCAAAGATCCTGGATTTCCAAGTTCTGTTCGAATAAGTATTCTTAATGAAGTCCCCACTATTCCAGATCATGCTCCAAAAATGAAATATAAAGTTCCAATATCTTTGTGGTTGGTAGAATAAAATCATTTATTCGGTATAATGGCTGAGAAAGGCGATAAATTGTAAATTTATTTACGAAATTAATATTTCTTTTACCATAGCTGTATAGTCAAATATGATATTAAATTGCAAATTTAAAGGTAAATTAAAATTTTATAGCTTAAGGCTTAGACAAAGTCTATTTTTGACTTTGAAGGTCAATAGTTTATTTAACTTAAATCCTTTTCTATAACCTAGAATCTAAGAAGCTGCATGCAATTAATCCTAAAAGAGAAAATAGATTAGCTATAAAATGGAAGTAATTAATTTTATTAAATAGAATGATTAGGGTTTCTTCTGAATAAACAGTAAAAGATGAAAAAGTGATTCGTAAGTAGAAATAAAGAGAGATTAAAGTGAAAATAATTAATATTACTGTTAAAAAATAGTGTTTGTTTTCAATTATATTGTTAATTGCTAATCATTTTGGTAAAAATCCTAAGAATGGGGGAAGTCCACCTAAGGATATAAAATTTATTATAAATAGATATTTGATCTTTTTTTTTATATTAAAAATATTTGCTAATTGTCTTAGATTAAAAATATTATATTTTTTTAAAATCAATACAATATTTATATTGATAAAGCAATAAGTTGCAAAATATACGACACAGACAATAGTAGAATTAAGGAGAGTTGTGATTATTCATCCTATATGATTAATTGAAGAGTAGGCTATAATTTTTCGTATACAGGTTTGGTTTAGTCCTTGTAAACCTCTAATTATTGAAGAAATAATAATAATAATAGAAAAAAATAAAGAATATTGTTCAACTTGGTAAGATAAAATAAAAATAGGGGCAATTTTTTGTCAGGTTATAATAATAAAAATATTTGTTCAATTTAGTCCCCTTATTACTTCCGGTAGTCAGAAATGAAATGGAGCAGCCCCTATTTTTAGTAGTAAGGCTGTTCTTAAGATAATTATCTCTGTTAGTTCTATTTTTTGAGATAATGGATCCTTAGTTAAATAAAAGATTAGAATTGCATAGATAATTAATGATGATCCTATTGCTTGAGCAATAAAATATTTTAATGCTGCTTCTGATGGATATTTATTTCTTGAATTTTTAAGTAATGGAATTAATGATAAAAGATTAATTTCTAGTCCAATTCATGTAGCAAATCATGAATAGGAAGAAATGGCAATAAAAGTTCCAATTATTATAGAGTTAAAAAATAAGATTTTAAATAGTTTAATAATTAAAAAGAAAAGGAGTAAAACCTTTATAAATGGGGTATGAACCCAGTAGCTTTATTAGCTTATCTTTTTATATCTTAGTATATGATGTACAGAAGTTTTTGGTACTTAAAGAAATAGTTTAATTCTATTAGGTATAATTTTGTACTAAAAGTTATTGACTTCACGAGCTTCTTTCTCACTCGTTGTTTCGAGCTTGAGCTTCACGAGCTTCTTTCTCACTCGTTGTTTCGAGCTTGAGCTTCACGAGCTTCTTTCTCACTCGTTGTTTCGAGCTTGAGCTTCACGAGCTTCTTTCTCACTCGTTGTTTCGAGCTTGAGCTTCACGAGCTTCTTTCTCACTCGTTGTTTCAGCCTAGGTATTGATTTGAGTGGGGTTTCAGGCACCACTACATAATTCAGCACAACTTTTCAGCCTAGGTATTGATTTGAGTGGGGTTTCAGGCACCACTACATAATTCAGCACAACTTTTCAGCCTAGGTATTGATTTGAGTGGGGTTTCAGGCACCACTACATAATTCAGCAAACTTTTCATCCCAAATATATTTTTATTTAAAAGTGTCATGATAATATGAAAAAAATGGAAGTAGCAGAGCTACATGTTTTATTCTATCAAAATAATTCTTTTATCAGACATACCATT